GGGCTTGTGCTTCATATCTTACATCGAATGCATTACTATTATTTATTCTATTCCAAACCAATGGAGCAGCCATCATTCATTAATCATTCTTTGATAAATGATCACTATGAGTCAGACTCAATAGAATTTGATCAATCCTTTTTTCTGTCGTTAAGGTGGAGAACTAAACCAAATAGTAATAATAAATAAGAAATGCTCTGGTATCCATATTGAGTAAGGTATTTTTTTTAGTTTAACTAGCATCAAGGGATATATTTTCTACTGTATTCTCGTATCGTTTATCCCTATGAGGTCCCAGACGAAATAGAATGATTTTCTATTTTAGAAGGGATATAATGAAATTCCTTGATTGGCTCTTTGATCCATTTTATTTGACTGATGGATCCAACAAAAGATTTTTATAAATAAAAAAAGGTCTTCTTATTCAAACCGCCTCGTGATCTTCAACCAATTATGCGCTTCAATATAATTACCGGGAGTAAGCGCTATAGCTTGTTTCCAATACTCGGCAGCTTGATCGAACCAAGCCTCTGCAATTTCAGAATCCCCCTGTCGAATGGCCTGTTCTCCTCGGTCGGAATCGGTGGGTAAATTCCTTTCCTTCGAACCGTACTTGAGAGTTTCCTACCTCATACGGCTCGGCAATTCATTATTTTTTTTTGTGTCCCGTCCTAATCCAATCCATCGAAATGAATAAGATTTTTCGTAAATCTATCCCATTTTTTATCGGCTTAACCAGAAGAGATTAATTAATTTACATGAGTTTCAAACTTGAATTTTGATTACTAATCAGTTTTATCTTTTCTCCCACCTTCAGAAGAATGAAACATAGACATCCTCCGCTATCGGTATAATTTTCTGAAAGGTAACTATCTCGGTTTCATATATAAATTCATATAGAATCTTTGAAAAAGACTTTCTTCCATTAAGAAAGGGCTTACTATCTTTGGGATCTGATGCTACACCGCTGCTTAATACCTTAGTGGATCGACTCTATCACATAAGTTGATTCCTAACTTTTATCTCATATCATGACATAAGTAAGCAGTTCTTATTGTATCGGCCCAAAACCTCGCAAATTGATCTTTACGGTGCTTCCTCTAACAATTGGATCCTTTATCCATAGAAAAAAATGGGCATATCTATTTCTTCATATTTCGGCTTATATGAAGTCTCTTTTTTTTCTACAGCTAATAAAAATCGTTGTTTTGTACGATACTTATGTAGAAAGCCCATTTGATTTTTTATTTGTAGTATTTAGTTTTACTAGCCTATTTTCTCTTTTTTCCTCTTTTCTATAGTGGAGATAGTCGCACGTAATGACAGATCACGGCCATATTATTAAAAGCTTGCGGTAAGAATGGATTTCGTTCGAGTGCTCGGAAATAATATTCCAAAGCTTTCGTATGTTCTCCGTTGCTTGTGTGGATAAGGCCTATGTTATAGAGTATATAACTTCGATCATAGGGATCAATTTCTAGTCGCGTAGCTTCGTAATAATTTTGTAAAGCTTCCGCATAATTTCCTTCGGATTGGGCTGACATCCGTTACGGTCGTTCATTCTATTCAAAGAATCCCCGTTCCAGAACCGTACATGAGATTTTCACCTCATACGGCTCCTCCCTTCTGTGCATAATGATAATAATCCATGAAATCAAAATGAAATATTCTCATTATAAACTGAGAGGGGCTAGCGTTTTTACAAGAAATCTCTAGCCAACCCTACTGCAAGAGGTATTTTCTTAACACCAAGGGCGTTGGTGCTATATAGAAAAGGTAACTCCAACAATTTTTTTGTCCTCAACGCCCCCTATTTTCAGGAATTAGTCACTTCAACGGTCTTCGATGGTTATACGGGTATCCAAAGTACGAACGAGATGGATGTTTGTTGTCCCAACCATTCTTGGTAGTCCCGATCCCGATAAGGAAAGGGGATAATTTATAACAAAGTTTTTGTGTTGTTGATTCCTAGGTGTAGCGCTTCTTCCCCTATGCCGCCCATTGGTACTAGTAGAGTGGGATTGACCTGGAATACAGAACCCATAGGTGTAACCTTTCGCTTAAGACTCGAATCAAAATGAAAGCGTCTGAGGCTGCATCAATCGAGGATACACGACAGAAGGGGTTGTTCCATTTTCAAACTTCACCTTCAACAAGCGTAGGTTTATTTCAATAATAGTTTTCTTTCTATCCCGAATGAATCATATGGCTTTCTCGTAAAACTGAAAATGATAAAGAAATTCAAAAAATCAATCACAAAATCAAATCGCACCATCTCTGTAATAGGTAAATGCTTCTTTTTCTCCTGAAGTTGTCGGAATTATTCGTAATAAGATATTGGCTACAATTGAAAAGGTCTTATCAATAAAATTTCCATTTATCCGCGATCTAGGCATAGTTAACAATCCATTCGATAATTCTTCGCATTACCTCTCGGGGGAAAAGAATCCCACAAAAAGGGAATTTACAGTACGAAATAACATAAAAACAGACTCATTCTAAAAAAAGATGTGGGCCTTCCCTTCCACTCAAATTGTTCCTTTTTCACAGGAATCAATAGGAGGAAAGGTTTCAATCCGATTGGATGTCAGCCAAACCAATGGAGTAGTATACCAATGAACAGAACTAGTTCTATTTCATCTAAGTGGAAGAATCAAGGAATTTTTCCTACAAATTAGGATACCTGGAGGAGTTAGTTTTGATTGGATTATGATCCAAAGAGGAAAAAGAATCAAATAATCGAATAATCTAATTATGATTTTATGATATGATAAAAAATAGAATAACTATTTTGTGTGCATAGCGTGTATACACTATCACTATACAATCAAAATTTAAAAATCCCGGGTATGATTCCAGAATTTATAATAGATCCATGAGGTAAAAGTAAGTAGTTCTGAAACTGGAAAGAAAGCTATTTTTGAATTCCTATGGAATCATTTTATAAATATAAACACTGTCTAACTGGAATCATAGTATAAAATATGAATCCATCAGACGATTCGATTCGTTCTAATTCCTTGGTTTAATTTGGTTCGGTATAAATATTATAACCATAACAAAGGCTACTTATTGATAAAACAAAAGATATATATCTTTTGTTTTTAATGTAATGTCTTTTCTTTTAACAATAAAAAAAGATTTTTTATCCATCGAACCCCGAAGGAAGATCTTTCTTTGATGAAACGTTTTCTATTTTTTTTTCTATTGTTTTTATAATTGATCAGGCATACCTATACTGCAATAAGATGAAGACTGCAATACTATGAATGACTCGCTATTTACTCGTTTTCTAGGTCATAATCATAAGATTCTTTAGGAGAGATGGCCGAGTGGTTCAAGGCGTAGCATTGGAACTGCTATGTAGGCTTTTGTTTACCGAGGGTTCGAATCCCTCTCTTTCCGTACCTTCCTTCACCTAATTCACGAACATTACTCACCGAAATGTATCAAAAAAAATAAGAACAATTACCGGTCACTTACCTTTTTGGATCGAATTTTAAAGATTCGAATTTGCTCTATTTTCAAATTGTGGAAAACTGGGGAAATTCCCTTGGTTGACCCCGGTAAGAGAATGGGGATTTGTTGTTGTTGTTGTTGGAACTTCCATTTTATGGATGGAATTTTTTATATTTTTTGAAAAGGCTTTTTCGCGGACTCCTCGTTCATTTACCCAACCGTCGGTTGGGTAAATGCCTTTCAGTTTTTCGATGATCAAATATTTTTTTTATAATTGAATTAATTATTGAATAACCTGCTTTTTGGCTAAGTTTGCTCATTGCTGGGTTGATAAAGAAGTAAGCGTTTCAACGGGCTCTCCCAAAATCGTTTGGGCTTGATTTCCGGGCATCTTGGCGACGGCACTCTCCACCTCGTAGAGCTGAGGAAATTCTATGTCTCTATAAAATAGAGAATCTATCCATGACTGACAATTATAATCAAACTCACGTAGTAAGTTAAGCAACTCATGTAGTTCTTGATCTACATAGAATCTAAACAAAAATGAGAAATTCGGTTCTAATTTGACGAATGAATGGAATGGGAGATAGTTTATTCTCCTATTCGCGCATACACGCACCATCTGTATCCTGCTGTGTTGGACCCTCATCGCCATCCGTTTCATGTCTTTTGACAATTCCTCTCGTTCTTCTCGGATGCTCTTTTGAGCGAGCCGATCTTCAAGGGGTTCGATCCGGGCTAGGGGGAACCAAGGCTTAGTCCTGGATTGTGGCTCCCCGCGGCCAAAACCTTCGGTGAGAATCCAAACACTAAGCTGATATAACCAAAAAAAATAAATAAAAATAAATTTTTCTAATAGATTTCTTTTTTTTTCAATTTAAGAAAAATGACATTCATTACTATAACGATACGAAATCGTCTAGTAAATTTAGGAGGATACTTCATTGAAACCTCCTAAAATTTGTATTTTTCGATTACTCGATTCTATTTATTACTTTATGATATATATGATATATATATATCGAATTACGATTTTTGAATTGGAAATTTACATTAATGAAAAATTAGGGCTATACGGACTCGAACCGTAGACCTTCTCGGTAAAACAGATCAAACTTATTATTATCAAAATGATTCGAACTGTTTCAAAGACCCAACGGGCATTTTTTTTGCATTGGGCTCTTTCATCAACTGATATAAATATCAGCGAGTCCGCCATCCTTTTTCTTAACAGAAAGATAACGAGATGGCTCCGCGTGCTCTGACTCTTTATTTTTATTCAGTAGCAATACCAAAGTGTTTCAAAAAAGAGTTATCTTGACGTAGGTCTGCCTTCGGCCTATATCAACCTAAGTTAAATGGAGTCTCTATCGCTCTGCCCAAAGCATCAAATATGAAACTTCATACACCTTCAAGTTCATAGGACAAAAAGAGATTTTTTTGAGGTACTTATACTCATTATGCCTAGCATTGAATGGACTGAATATTCACCTTATCAATTATCAAATCAATGATGGGTTCTATTTCTTGGCGCCTAAATT